AAGGAATGTATAAACCAATGCTTCCATAAATTCGATCGTGGTTTACAATTATAGCTTTCCTACTTGTTCGTTTTTTTTTTTCATTTTCTTTTTGGGAATCATCTTGAAAGAGCAAAAAGAAAAAAGCGATGATTCAAATTCACTCCGGTACTCTATGTAAAATCCCCCCAAAAAGAAAATAGAAAAAATAGAAGGGGAAAATGCCAAAGTGGTCTTGTATCAGACTGCCTGTCTTCTTGTAGTTGGATCCCCAAGTTTTTGGAATGCGCCAAATTCTACTTGAGCATCCAAATCGGGGTCAATGCCGGCAAAAACATCTCTGAACAAGGTTCTAGCACCATGCCAAATGTGTCCGAAGAAGAAGAGCAAAGCAAACGAAGCATGCCCAAAAGTAAACCAACCCCTTGGACTGCTACGAAAAACACCATCGGATTTCAAAGTCGCACGATCTAATTCAAAAATTTCACCCAATTGAGCACGTCTAGCATATTTTTTCACAGTAGCAGGATCACTATAACTGACTCCATTAAGTTCGCCACCATAAAACTCAACGGTTACACCTACTTGTTCAACACTATACTTAGATTCTGCCCTTCTAAAAGGCACATCCGCTCTAACAATCCCGTCGCCGTCTACCAAAACGACTGGAAATGTTTCAAAAAAGGTGGGCATACGACGTACAAAAAGCTCACGCCCTTCTTTATCTCTAAAGATAGGATGTCCTAACCATCCTACCGCTATTCCATCTCCGTTATCCATTGAGCCTGCCCTGAATAATCCTCCTTTTGCCGGATTATTGCCGATATAATCATAAAAAGCTAATTTTTCAGGAATTTTAGACCAGGCTTCTGATAAACTTTGATTTTCGGCTAGCCCGGCGCTAACTCTTCGATATATCTCTTGCTGGAAATAACCCTGATCCCATTGATAACGAGTGGGACCAAACAATTCGATGGGAGTAGTTGCTGAACCATACCACATAGTTCCAGCAACAACAAAAGCTGCAAAAAAGACAGCTGCGATACTACTGGAGAGTACAGTTTCAATATTTCCCATACGTAATCCTTTGTATAGACGTTGTGGCGGTCGAACGCTAAGATGGAATAGACCCGCTAATATGCCCAGTGTACCTGCTGCAATATGATGAGAAGCTATTCCTCCCGGAACAAAAGGATCAAAACCTTCCACGCCCCACGACGGATTTACAGGCTGTACTCTTCCCGTTAGTCCATAAGGATCGGACACCCATATTCCAGGGCCGTACAGACCTGTTACATGAAATGCACCAAAACCAAAGCAAGCCAACCCGGAGAGAAATAAATGAATTCCAAAGATCTTGGGCAAATCCAAAGAGGGTTTTCCTGTACGTTCATCAGAAAAGATTTCTAGATCCCAATAGACCCAATGCCAGATAGCTGCCAAAAAGCATAAGCCAGAAAACACAATATGTGCCCCAGCTACACCTTCGTAACTCCAAATCCCCGGATTCGTTACAGTTCCTCCTGTGATACTCCAACCCCCCCATGAATTGGTTATTCCTAAACGAGTCATGAAGGGTATAACGAACATACCCTGTCTCCACATTGGATCAAGAATAGGGTCAGAAGGATCAAAAACTGCTAATTCATACAAAGCCATCGAGCCCGCCCAACCAGCAACCAGAGCTGTATGCATTATATGAACGGAAAGCAACCGGCCGGGATCATTCAATACAACGGTATGAACACGATACCAAGGCAAACCCATGGAAAATACCCCTTTATCGAAGAAAAATAGACACTACGTAACTTTATTGCATTGGAAAGGTTATACTATGACTATCCTATAGACTTCCCCTGTTAAGTAGATTACTTCCTAACAAGGGTTAGGATTCTATATTCTATTCGTAATAATGGAAGAATTCTGTTCGTAAGAACAAAGAGAAGCAGATTTATTCTATACTCGATAAGTACCAATATGCAATGGTGGATTGATACCATTTTCTATGAGTAAATGTGTCCATCCTTCATTTATCATTAGAAGGATCTATTCGTAAAAATTTTCCTTTATTTATTTTGTATTTCTTTCTAAATTTTTCTAATCTATGGAAAAAATAAATATGATAAAGTCAATATTATAAAGACAATAAAACCATATTGTTACGTTTCCACATCAAAGTGAAATATAGTATTTCATTTTTTCTTTCAATCCATGCCTATTGGTGTTCCAAAAGTTCCTTTCCGAAGTCCTGGAGAGGAAGATTCATCTTGGGTTGACGTATAGTGCGACTTGTCAGATATATTGGGTCATATGGGATTTCCCCGTTCTCTCCCCCGACCGAGATATCCTCTGTTTCGCCCAAGAAAGAGAAATTGAATCATCGAAAAATTGGAGCGTGAACTGCAATTAAATGCATTCTTTGGGGGAATTCATAGAATTATATCAATTAGAATAATTTATGGTTGGCTTTGGCTGTGGACGAAAAAAATGAGGTATCCAGACTCCGTTTAGAAAAACCCAATTGGTAATATATTTATGATTACTACGTGTCTCATAAATGATTATTTGTAAAGTCATAACAACAAGAAATGGTGATGGGAGGGTTTGTCCTATATGTGCAAATCAAAATCGGGCGTATCTTTACCCGGAGTAGAGCATAAACCTAAAAAGATGAAAGAAGCCCATTCAGGAACAAGAAAATATCATCGCGATTTGGATTGAATTTCGATGAAAGAATACATCAATGAGAAGTAAATTCGATAAGTTTATTTACCCCCTTTTTATATTATCAAAGAAGAAATCAAAATTCATTTTTTTTGAAAAATCTAAGAAAAAGCCCTTTCATTAAAAAGGTAGAAAAGCTCGAAAAATAAAAGAAAGAGGGCTGGAATCTATACATTGATTCTTTTCTTCGCTATTTTTTTTGAACCGTATGCATCAAAAGGTGCATGTACGGTTCCTAAGGGATAAATTTTACCCTACTCAACCGACTTTATCGAGAAAGATTACTTTTTTTAGGCCAAGAGGTTGATAGCGAGATCTCGAATCAACTTATTGGTCTTATGGTATATCTCAGTATCGAGGATGAGACCAAAGATCTTTATTTGTTTATAAACTCTCCTGGCGGATGGGTAATTCCCGGAGTAGCCATTTATGATACTATGCAATTTGTACGACCAGAAGTCCATACAATATGCATGGGATTGGCCGCGTCAATGGGATCTTTTATTCTGGTTGGAGGAGAAATTACCAAACGTCTAGCATTCCCTCACGCTTGGCGCCAATGAAGTTTTTTTATTTGAGAGAAAAAAGAAAACTATGCCTTCGCCAGACGAATATTAAGTAATAATAGCATGGCACTTCGAATTCGATATGAATTTTTTTTTCAAAAGATTTGATTATGTATCGAGAGAGTAGTATGAGATAAAAGATATTTCCGACTTTCTCTTATCTATCGGAAGTCCAATTCAGCGTCACAAACTTGTTTGTTTTCACACCAATGGGCTCTTAACAATATTTAAGTTATAAAAAAAGAGTGCGAAAAAAACCAAATTTCCTTTTTTGGTTAGCTCAAAACGAAACTTTGGGATTGCTGAATCAAAGACAAAAAAAAGAATCCATTTTAAAATAGAAAGCAGCGGAGCCATCATAGTATTTTTGAACTTCTCCGAAAAAAAAGAAGGGCGGCATTTTGATCATTTACCCGTCTGGGGTTGATAGATTTTATTTTTATCTTTCTTGGACGGGAAGTAGGGGTTAATTTCATTATAGAGCCGTATGCAATGCATAAAAGATAATGCCCGTACGGTTGTTCAATTTTATCCTTTTTCCTATTTTTCTTTATCTTTCTTTTCTGTTTCTTTCATCACACCAGATAGAACTATTAGCAGGGTAATGATCCATCAACCTGCTAGTTCTTTTTATGAAGCACAAACAGGAGAATTTATCCTGGAAGCGGAAGAACTACTGAAACTACGCGAAACCCTCACAAAGGTTTATGTACAAAGGACGGGCAAACCTTTATGGGTTGTATCTGAAGACATGGAAAGAGATGTTTTTATGTCAGCAACAGAAGCCCGAGCTTATGGAATTGTTGATCTTGTAGCAGTTGAATGAAAAAAATGGATTTTGTGCAAATCAGTGATTTGAAATTTTATCTATAAGTTGACTATATAAATATTAAATAAAAAAATCCGGTTAGGATCAATCTAAACCAGCCCATTATGTATATGATTCAACATGCCAACTATTAAACAACTTATTAGAAATACAAGACAGCCCATTCGAAATGTCACGAAATCCCCCGCTCTTCGGGGGTGTCCTCAGCGTCGAGGAACATGTACTAGGGTGTATGTGCGACTCGTTTAGATCATGAGCTGACACATAAAAGCCAAGAAAACCGCTTCCAGTATGAATGATCAGTACCAGTGAATAGGATAGAATGGAAGAAGGTACTCCATTCACTATCTAAAAATAAGCAAATCTATCCTTCTATTCTGTAGAAAGTTTATGGTTTCTATTGGTGCAAATCCAATCACCTTAATTTAAGATGAGAAACAATTCTCCATTGGTAGCAAATGGTTATCCATTAAGCGGAAAAATCTTATTGAAATTAAAAATAAAACATAAAAATGAAGTTCTCGCTCGTTCAAGAACGGACTACGAGGGTCAGCTACCCAGCAAACTTTCAGAATTAAATACCGTTACTGTATAGGTGGGTCTCCTTGTGAAAGACCTATTACTGGATAATTCATGGGTAGAGCCAAAGAGTGTGGTGTGAACTATACAAGTTACCAATAACATTGATGAAATATTAAATGAAGCCAAAGGCTCCGGTGTATAGAGAAGACCTCGCCGTTTAAGAAGTAACCATAGAAACGAGGAAACCCACTTTTTCTTTATTCATTTAATTTCTATTTCTTTTTTTTTTTTACTAAATTTTTGACACCTAGCAAAAGAAATTTTATTATTTCTTTGCTATTTCGCAGTAAAATACCAAAAAATCGTGGTCGGGAAGGTTATAGTAGCCAAAGCCATTGGAATTTTTATTTTATACATTGGAAAAATCCGTTTGGTTATTAATAGGCCAGGACGGTAAAAATAATAACTGAAAGAAAAAATCAATTAGTTATTTGTCAAAATTTTATTTATTCAATGACTAGAGTTAAACGCGGATATATAGCCCGAAAACGTAGAACAAAAATTCGTTTATTTGCATCAAGTTTTCGAGGGTCTCATTCAAGACTTACTCGAACTATTACTCAACAGAAAATAAGAGCTTTGGTTTCAGCTCATCGGGATAGGGATAAGCAAAAGAGAAATTTTCGCCGTTTGTGGATCACTCGGATAAACGCAGTAATTCGAGAAAAGGGAGTATCCTATAGTTATAGTAAATTAATACATGATTTATATAAGAGGCAGTTGCTTCTTAATCGTAAAATACTGGCCCAAATAGCTATATCAAATAGGAATTGTCTTTATATGATTTCCAACGAAATTAGAGAAAAAGTGGATTGGAAAGAATACACCGAAATAATTTAAATGAGGTTCCCCGGAGAATGCACTCCGGGAGGGTGGAGTTGGAGTCAAAATGACTCTGAGAATGCGCTTAAAGTAGTCAAAATGAATGAACACGTTCAATAAAAAAATATTTTTTTCCGATTCGTTTTTTTTTTACGACACAAAAATCTGGATTCTAAGATTTGTCAAAAAAAAAAAAAACGAATCCATGTTTGAGTTCGGATTGGAATTCTGATTGAAGTGAACAAAAAACAAGCCTATTTATTTCTGGTTCTAAGACCGGTAGTTCTAGTAGTCGACTCAATTCTTTCAAATTGTTTCTCATTATTAAGAAAGGGTAACAAAGATAAAATACGAGCTTGTTTTATAGCAATAGTAATTAATCGTTGTTGTTTCAAGGTCAATCTATTCACTCGTCTAGATAAGATTTTTCCCTGTTCACTAATAAATCGACTAATTAAACTCATGTTTCTATAATCAATTCGATCCCCCAATTGAATCGGGGGCAAACGCCTACGAAAAGATCGCTTGGATTTAAGAAAGGGTCGCTTGGATTTATCCATGGTTTGTTTGTTTAGTTTATTTCTTATCCCGAAAATCCTATTCCTTAATTGTCATTTGAACTACAAATAGGATTCTTTTTATTTAAATGCAATATCTTCTATTTCAATTTCAATGTGTTCTATATAATGTCATTTTTCTCCCCTTTCAAGGATAAGACATCCTTGGTTCAATCTATTTCTTTATTTCCCCATGAATCGTATGTTTGTAACAATAGGGACAGAATTTTCTCAATTCTAATCGATTGGGCGTATTGTGCCGATTCTTTTGAGTAATATATCTGGAAATACCCGTTGATACCTTCTTAACACCGTTTTGTATACAACTGGTACATTCCAAAATGACCGTTACCCGCGCACCTTTCTTCTTGGCCATGAACCTCCTTTGGATTTTTGATTTACTCAACTCTTCTATTTTAATTCGAAATGAAGAAAAAGAAAGGAAGGAAAAAATAGAAGTTATTAACTTGAAATCCACCTTTAAAAGATAAAAATAAATGAAATCAAAGCCCAAAGTCATACATAATAAATAATAAGTAAGACAATGAGTTCAAAAATCTATTTAAATCCGAAGGGCAGTTAAAGATCTTGTATTCTTGCCCTAGACCGCGACTTTCCTACTCTACCCCCACCTTTCATTTTTTTAATTCGAGTTTGAGACTGAGTCTCGCAGAGGTTGAATCCACTTTTATTCTTTCTCTTTCATCCCTTATTCTAAATTAGAAAAAAAGGGAAAAAAGAGAAAATAAGGGGGGATTAGTCAAAGGTATTTGATTGTATTTCTAATCTTCTTCATTCCTTCCGGTGTCAATAGCTATAATGAAAAAAAGGGGAATGTCAACGCATCGGGGAAAAAACGATTAATCTCTATCAATAGACCTGCTAAAGCCCCGAACCATAGCGTACTTAGTACTGGGGCCACGGAGAGATATGTTTTTAGATCTCGCATTGAAAAACCTCCTTTTTTTTTATTTTAATACATAAAGCATATATAATCAGATGTATATGTAGTTAAGGGTTACTTAGAGTTGTACACGGAATCCCTAATTCCAATTGAAATGTACAACGATCCATAAGATTTCCCTTTCTTATTATTATAAGTTAAAAAATGTTAAATGAGGCCAAAAAAAGACGAAATGGTCAGAAAACTTTGTTTCTCAATGCAGTAAATAGGGATGTGGAAAACAAGACAGGAATTCTCTACAATTATACTGTAGAACAATTGAAGGGATGTGGCGCAGCTTGGTAGCGCGTTTGTTTTGGGTACAAAATGTCACAGGTTCAAATCCTGTCATCCCTACCTATTACTGACCCTTTGAGCAGTAACGAGGAATCAACCAAGATCGGTTCAAATTGCGTTGCGCGGAATCGTTCATTTTTATGAAACTATAGCATATATGCATATAAAATAAAAATGGATTCTTTAAAAAAAAAAGAATCT